CAGAATTAATAACCAACTCATCGCTTCACATTATCTAGATCTAAACAACCAGTCAAGATATGATATATTGGTCATATCATTGTAGCAACTGAAATCTTTTTTGCATAAACACAAAAAAAAACCAAACCAATCTGATTATGAGTTTGGGAAGCGAAATCTAGAATGATGTGGATAAATGGAAGAAGGGTGAGAGAAAGAGATAAAAAGAACGCCAATGATATATGATTCCAATATAATATGTAAGGTCTATGAATCATTTCATAAAAAGCAATGTAATAAAGCATCAAACTAATTCCTCCCGAATTAAATGAATATGTTCATAGAAAAAAAATCAAGAGCCTAGAGCCAATAAAGACTGAGAAGATTGACTCAAGAACAGGAGCTCCATTGTATAATTCAGACCTAACCATTAATTGAGAAGCGATGGGAACGACGGAAACCTGTGAATACAGAAGATTCTATTAAAAACGAATCCTAATGATTCATTGAGTGGGATGGCGGAACAAACCAGGTATCAATTCATTTGTTCTGAAAGATCGTGGGCTAACCTTACAATTGAAATAGATATTGAAAGAGTAAATGTTCGCCCGCGAAAGCTTTATTTTACCGAATTGCTCTATTTTTTGAGCGATCCGATATGATAAAGACAAAACAAAATAAAGATTCGTTATAGCCTTATATATTATTATATTATAAATAAATTATAAATAAAAAATTACATTATCTAGAAATATATGTTTAGCTATATATCCAAAAGCTATATATAAACAAGATATAAAAATTTCTAATAGAAATAGATTAGATGAAAATTAGATGAAATATCAAAGAATCCCACGATTCAGTGTATTATTCAAAAAAATTGAATTTTATCTTAACTAAATTTTTTTGAATCATTTCATTCGCGAGGAGCTGGATGAGAAGAAACTCTCATGTCCGGTTCTGGAGTAGAGATGGAATTTTAAAAAGACCCATCCACTATAACCCCAAAAGAACCAGATTCCGTAAACAACATAGAGGAAGAATGAAGGGAATATCTTATCGAGGTAATCGTATTTGTTTCGGTAGATACGCTCTTCAAGCACTTGAACCTGCTTGGATCACATCTAGACAAATAGAAGCGGGGCGACGAGCAATGACACGAAACGTACGCCGTGGTGGAAAAATATGGGTACGTATATTTCCAGACAAACCAGTTACAGTAAGACCTACAGAAACACGTATGGGTTCGGGGAAAGGATCCCCCGAATATTGGGTAGCTGTCGTTAAACCAGGTAGAATACTTTATGAAATGGGCGGAGTAGCAGAAAATATAGCTAGAAAAGCTATTTCAATAGCGGCGTCCAAAATGCCTATACGAACTCAATTCATTATTTCGGGATAGGAATAAAAGAAAAAGAGGTCTTTGGGATGAAAAAAAATTGCAGGTTTCTTTTTTTGATTTTGGACAAACAATATTTCTTTTTTTTTCCTTCGTTCTTTGCATTGAAAAATCGAATAAAAAAATGATATGATTCAACCCCAGACCCATTTGAATGTAGCGGACAACAGCGGGGCCCGAGAATTGATGTGTATTCGAATCATAGGAACTAGTAATCGCCGATACGCTCATATTGGTGACGTTATTGTTGCTGTGATCAAAGAAGTAGTACCAAATATGCCTCTAGAAAGATCAGAAGTAATCAGAGCTGTAATTGTACGTACCTGTAAAGAACTCAAACGTGACAACGGTATGATAATACGATATGATGACAATGCTGCAGTTATTATTGATCAAGAAGGAAACCCAAAAGGAACTCGAATTTTTGGTGCGATCGTCCGGGAATTGAGACAGTTAAATTTTACTAAAATAGTTTCCTTAGCCCCTGAGGTATTATAAGACGAGACCATGATATAGTTATAGTAAGCGAATGAAATAGATTAATTAGTAGATTGTGTTTCACGCATATACCTTTAATTTAATATTTAATAGAATTCATAAATAAAAAAATAAAAAAGAGCATGTTGATTATATCAAAATTAGCAGGCACCAATAATTTTAGTTCATCATGGGCAGGGACACTATTGCTGACATAATAACCTCTATACGAAATGTCGACATGGATAGAAAAGTAACGGTTCGAATAGCATCTACTAATATCACCGAAAACATTGTTAAAATACTTTTACGGGAAGGTTTTATCGAAAACGTGAGGAAACATCAGGAAAGCAACAAATATTTTTTGGTTTTAACCCTGCGACATAGAAGGAATAGGAAAGGAACATATAGAACTATTTTAAATTTAAAACGGATCAGTCGACCTGGTCTACGAATCTATTCTAACTATCAACGAATTCCTAGAATTTTAGGTGGTATGGGGATTGTAATTCTTTCTACTTCTAGAGGTATAATGACAGACCGAGAGGCTCGCCTAGAAAGAATTGGTGGAGAAATTTTGTGTTATATATGGTAATCCTTCTGATATTCGAATTGGATCCGGAACTTCCTATTTGTGAAAAAAAA